TACGTATGGAAAGGATAACCGCTGAAAGCATCTAAGTGGGAAGCTCACCTCAAGATGAGTACTCTCATTGTAAAAACAAGTGAGATCACGGCAAGACGAGCCGTTAATTTATCGTACGTTAAAGCTAAATTATCTTTTTTTATATTTGATTTTTGAAACTATAATGATAAAACGATTTTAAAATAGGCATTAAGTAGAAGTATAGTAATATATTAAGCTGAGATGTACTAATAGATCGAGGACTTGAACTTTTTTCTAGCTTTAAAAATATTGTCTTGGTGTTTAAAGGATAGTGGAACCACATTGATCCATCTCGAACTCAATGGTGAAACGCTATAACAGTTAAAATACTTAAGGAGCAGTCCTTTGGGAAAATAGCTTATGCCAGGACTTTTAAAAACTTATTCATTAAAATAGTATCAAGAAATTTGAAAAACTATTACTTATGGTTTTATAATCTTTATTCGATGGAATATGCAATTATAGAAGCCAGTGGGCGACAATTTTGGGTAGAACCTAAAAAATTTATTGAATTTAATCGATTAATTCTTAAAATTGGTAGTACAATCTTAATTAGACGAATTTTATTTGTAAAAAAGCAAACGAATACATTTATTGGCCAACCATATTTAAATGATTTTGTATTAAAAGGAGTAATTAGTAAGCACTTTTTAGGCCCTAAAATCATTGTTTTTAAAATGAAACCAAAAAAAAAATACCGCAAAAAAATTGGTCATAGACAAAAATTAACAAGGTTATTAATTAATAAGATTGAATAATACTTTATTTAACGTATATGTTGATTACTTTAATTATTATTATTAATATAATTTAATTTTAAAATATAAATGTGGAGTATAAATAACTGTGTCTATTGGAATGTTTGGGAATAAAATTGGTATGACTCAAGTTTTTGACAAAAATGGTCTAGCATTACCTGTTACTGCAATCCGCGTAGGTCCTTGTTTTATTACACAAATTAAAACAGAGAAAACCAATGGTTATAATGCAGTACAAATAGGTTATTCAAAAGGACAAGCTCTAAAATTAAAAAAAGCAGAGCTTGGACATTTAGCAAAAAATGGGTTACCACCTTTATTACATTTACGCGAATATAAAGTGCTTGATATTAAGGAGTACTCATTAGGTCAAATAATAAACGTTGATTTTTTTGAAATTGGGCAATTTGTTAATGTTAGTGGAAAATCGATTGGAAAGGGGTTTAGTGGAAACCAAAAAAGACATAAATTTAAGCGTGGTCCAATGACTCATGGTTCAAAAAACCATAGGGCACCTGGATCAATAGGACCAGGAACTACACCAGGTCGTGTTTTTCCCGGTAAATTAATGGCAGGACAATTAGGAGCAAAAAAAATTACTATATCAAAATTAGAAATTTTAGGGATTGATATTGAACAAAATCTTTTAATATTAAAAGGTAGTGTACCTGGAAAACCTGGAAACTTATTAAATATTATTCCTTCAATTTAAATTTAAATAATAAAATAAAAGATTAGCTATGATTTTACAAAAAATTCTTACTTTTCCAATTAAACTTTTAACAGGAGAAGAAAGTGGGGATAAAATAACATTAACTCTAAAACAATCAAATAATATCAATAATTATATTATTCAACGTGCTTATTTAACTCAACGACTTAATGAAAGACAAGGTAATGCAAGTACATTAACTCGAGCAGAAGTCAGAGGAGGAGGACGTAAACCTTGGCGTCAAAAAGGGACAGGGCGAGCTCGTGCTGGATCAAATAGATCACCTTTATGGAAAGGTGGAGGTGTTTCATTTGGTCCAAAACCTAAGCTATATTCGAATAAAATAAATCGTAAGGAATGGCAATTAAGTTTAAGAAGCTTACTAATTGCAAAACAAAAAGATATTACAATAATAGAGAACTTTAATTCCCTAGAATACAATACCAATTATATTATTAATATATTGAATTGTTTTGGCATAAGCTTAAGTGAAAATACATTAATTATTGCTCCAAAAATAGAAGAGAAGCTTCTTAAATCAACAAAAAATATAAAAAATATTAGGGTAATAGTTGCTAATACTTTAAATTTAAAACAAATTCTATTAGCTAAAAATATATTAATTATGAAGGATAGTTTAAAAATAATTGAGGAAATTTATAATGGGTAAAATACAATTTAGTTCAAGTATTGATTTAATTAAGTATCCAATCACAACAAAAAAGACAATTGCATTATTAGAAAATAATCAATATACATTCTTAGTTGATCCAAGACTAACTAAAATTAATGTAAAAAAAGCAATTGAATTTTTATTTAATGTAAAAGTTATTAAAATTAATAGTTGTAATCTTCCTAAAAAAAAACGTCGCGTGGGACAATTTATTGGTGTTCGACCGCGTTATAAAAAGGTAATGGTTAAACTTGCAAAAGACAACAAAATTGATTTCTTTTCTACTGATTAAATTAATAAGAATAACTATGAAATAAAGAGAAAAAGGATTAAAATTTATGACTATTCGTATTTGCAAAGTTTATACTGTTGGTACAAGAAATACTGTTTTTTCTTCTTTTGACGAAATTACTAGACCGAAACCACAAAAAAAATTAATTGGAAAAAATCATAGAAAGAAGGGTCGCAATAATCAAGGACTAATTACAACCCGACATCATGGTGGTGGTCATAAAAGACGATACCGTATTATAGATTTTAAACGTAAAAAGCATGATATTTTAGGGTCAGTATTTTCTATAGAATATGATCCAAATCGTAATGCTAGAATTGCATTAATTCATTATCAAAATGGTGATAAAACTTATATTCTTTGCCCAGATTCTTTAAAAGTTGGGGATCAAATTTTATCTGGACCAAATGCACCTATTAAAATTGGAAATGCATTACCTTTGGAAAATATCCCTTTAGGTACTTCAGTTCATAATATAGAATTATCATATAATAAAGGTGGCCAAATTGTTCGATCAGCTGGAACTTCCGCAAGAATCCTAGCAAAAGAAAATAATTATGTAACATTACGTTTGCCATCAAAAGAGATTAGAATTATTCATAAAAGTTGCTATGCCACAATTGGTATTGTAAGCAATCGAGATCATAATAATATTAAGCTAGGAAAAGCAGGTCGAAAAAGATGGCTTGGCATTAGACCAACAGTAAGAGGTTCTGTTATGAATCCTTGTGATCATCCTCATGGAGGTGGAGAAGGGCGTGCAACAATTGGACGACCAAAAGCATATACGCCATGGGGTAAACCAGCACTTGGTGTTAAAACAAGAAAAAAAGAAAAATATAGTGATATCTATATAGTTCGTTCGCGAGTCTAAACTTAATTGTTATTTTAATTATATTATTTTAAAGAAACTATATGTCAAGATCTTTTCGAAAAGGACCATTTATAGCTTATCATTTGTTACAAAAAGTTGAAAAAATGAACAAAACTGGTAAAAAAAATCTTATTAAAACTTGGTCTCGATCATCTATGATTATTCCATCTATGATTGGCCATACAATTGCTGTATATAATGGTAAGCATCATATTCCACTTTTTATTTCTGAGCAAATTATTGGCCATAAGCTAGGTGAATTTATACCAACGAGAAACTTTCGATCACATATAAAAAGCAGTGATCGACGTGCAAAAAAAAAATAAAATCCACAACCTAATAAATAAATAAATGGAAAATAAAGATACAGCAAAAGCTGTCGGCAAATATATTAGAATTTCGTCAACTAAAGTTAGACGTGTACTAGATCAAATCCGTGGACGATCATATTTAGAAGCTTTAATGCTATTACAATTTATGCCATACCGAGCTTGTGGGCCTATTTGGCAAGTTTTAAATTCTGCAGCTGCAAACGCAGAGCATAATCAAGGATTAAATAAAGAAGATTTAAAGGTTAAAACTGTTTTTGCGGATCAAGGACCAGTCTTAAGAAGATTTAGACCACGTGCTCAAGGGAGAGGATATCAGATTCGTAAACCAACCTGTCATATCACCATAATTCTAGAAACTAATACTTAATAGATTCACAAATAAAATTTTATTATCATTAATACTAAATTAGATTATGGGACATAAAACACATCCTTTAGGCTTTAGATTAGGAATCGTACAAGAAGATAAATCATTATGGTATAGTGGAACGAATTCATATATTTCATTTTTAAAAGAGGATTATGAGATTCGACAATATATAGCAAAATTTCTAGTTTTAAATAATGTTGGTTATTCTGGAATTACAAAAATTATTATCAAGCGTGATGATAAAAAAAAAAAAGTATATATTGAAATACAATCAGTAGTACCTGGTCGTATCGTAGGAAAATCTGGAGCAATATTAAGAGCTTTAGATCAAAATATAAGCCAGTTATTAAAAAATAAAAAAGTTTTAATCAACATTGTTGAGATTAAACAACCATACAAAGAAGCTAGTATATTAGTTGATATTTTAGTAAAAAAATTAGAAGAAAGAGTTTCTTTTAGAAAATGTATCCGAGAAATTCTTCAGCGTTATAGAACGGAAGAAGAATTAGAAGGTATTAAAGTTCAAATAGCAGGCCGCCTAAATGGAGCAGAAATTGCTCGAACAGAATGGGTACGTGAAGGGCGTGTGCCTCTCCAAACCTTACGTGCTGATATAGACTATTCTTATAAAACAGCTCAAACTATTTATGGTATTTTAGGAATTAAAATTTGGCTTTTTAAAGGTTATAAATCGAGATTATAAACATTTATTAATATTAAAAAACTTAAAATAATGCTTAGCCCTAAAAGAACAAAATTCAGAAAGCAACATCGTGGTAGATTAAAAGGAAAAGCATCAAGAGGTAATACTATTAATTTTGGTGATTACGCAATTCAAGCATTAGAACCTACTTGGTTAACATCCCGTCAAATTGAAGCAACGCGGAGAACAATTACAAGGTACACAAAACGTGGTGGGAAACTATGGATAACAATTTTTCCAGATAAACCCGTAACCGCTAGAGCTGCAGAGTCAAGAATGGGATCAGGAAAAGGTTCGGTTGATTATTGGGTTGCAGTTGTGAAACCTGGTACTATTATATTTGAATTAAGTGGAGTTCCTTTAAAATTAGCTAAAGAGGCTATGGAAACTGCCGCTTATAAGTTACCAATTAAAACAAAATTTCTTACAAAGGAGTGAGGAAAACTAATATGAGTTTACCAAAAATCGATGAAATTAAAGCCTTGAATAAAGTGGATCTTGAAAATGAAATTTTAAATATAAAAAAAGAATTATTTAAATTACGTTTCTATCGTAAAACTAAACAGTCTTTTAAGTCGCATCAATTTAAACATCAAAAACATAGACTTGCACAATTATTAATGATACAAAAAAATAATTAAAAAATTTTATTAAAAATAATAATTTATGGTTAAATTGCAGAGACTTGGTATTGTAATAAGTAATAAAATGCAAAAAAGTGTTGTTGTTGCTGTCGAATATCGTTATAAACATCAATTTTATTCAAAAATTATAGTAAGAACAAAGCGTTATTTAGCACATGATGCTGATAATCTTTGTAATATTGGGGATGAAGTATTATTAGAGGAAACTCGACCATTAAGTAAGAAAAAACGTTGGATAGTTAAAAAAATATTAAATAAAGCAGTAATTGTTAATTAATTTAAATCTATTATGATACAACCACAAACATATTTAACAGTAGCAGATAATACTGGTGCAAAAAAAATCATGTGTATTCGTGTCCTTGGTGGTCGTCGAAAATATGCTAAACTTGGTGATATTATTATAGGAGTTGTAAAAGAAGCTACTCCAAATATGCTGACGAAAAGATCTGATATTGTAAAAGCAGTTGTTATACGAACAAAAAAAACAGTCTCCCGAAATGATGGCACTAGTATTCGTTTCGATGACAATGCTGCTGTCATTATTAATGTTGATAAAAATCCAAAAGGAACAAGAATTTTTGGTCCAATTGCAAGAGAAATTCGTGATAAAGAGTTTACTAAAATTGTTTCATTAGCTCCTGAGGTTATTTAAATGAAAAAAAATTTAAATTTAAAAAAGAAAGTACACATAAAAATTGGTGAAAAAGTAAAAATTATTTCAGGACAGGAAAAAGGAAAAATCGGTCGTGTACAAAAAATCGTTAGACAAAAAAATAAAATTATTGTTGAAGGTATTAATATAAGAGTTAAGCATATCAAAGCTAGCCGACCAGGACAAAATGGTGAAATTAAAAGAATGGAATTTCCAATCGACAGCTCAAATGTATCACTTTATAAGGAATAATATTGTATGATAAATGATAATGAGATTAAGGCAAAAAATTTAAAATTTTTATATAAAGATTTAATATTCACTAATTTAATTAAACAATTTGATTATAAGAATAATCATCAAGTTCCAAAATTAATTAAAATACAAGTAAATCGGGGATTAGGTATTGATGGACAAAATAATAAAACTTTACAAAAATCAATCGATGAAATACGCCTTATTACAGGGCAGCAACCAATATTAACAAAGGCAAAAAATTCTATCGCAGGTTTTAAAGTTCGAGAGGAAATGGTTTTAGGTGTCACTGTAACTCTAAGGAATAAAAAAATGTATTCTTTCTTAGAAAAACTAATTCATCTTGTTTTACCAAGAATTCGTGATTTTCGAGGATTAAGTCTAAAAGGATTTGATCGTAATGGTAATTATAATTTTGGTTTAAAAGAACAATTAGTGTTTCCAGAAATTAACTATGAAAATGTTGATCAGATAAAAGGTCTTAATATTTCTATCGTGACAACAGCACAAACAAAAAATGAAGGCATTGCTCTTTTAAAAGAGTTTGGTTTTCCATTAACTGACTAAATAAGGAGTATTAAAATCTAGTGACCACAGATATTATTGCAGATACACTAACTCGTATTAGAAATGCCAATTTGGTTCGTCATCAAATTGTTCGAGTTGTAAAAACGAAAATAACTTTTTCAATCGTAAAAATTTTAAAAGAGGAAGGTTACATTTCTAGTTTCGATGAGATTGAAATCTCGAATAGAACCTATTTGTTACTTTGCTTAAAATATCATACCCAAAAAAGACAACCAATTATAACAGGTATTAAAAGAATAAGTAAACCTGGATTAAGAATTTACGTTAATAAAAGTAATTTACCAAATATTTTAAGTAATTTGGGAATAGCTATATTGTCAACATCTAAGGGTATTATAACGAATACTAAAGCGAAAAAACTAGGCATCGGTGGTGAAGTTATTTGTTATATTTGGTAATAAAGGTTTAAATTTATATGTCAAGAATTGGTAAATTACCTATAAAGGTACCCTCTAATGTTCAAGTTGAATTTGATGAGCAAATTATTCATATTTCCGGACCTCACGGTAAACTTTTTAGAAAAATTTCAGACTTAATTTCAGTCTCATTAAATGATAATTTAATTATAGTTACTAAAGCTAATAATACGAGAATTGCAAATCAATTATATGGTTTAACAAGAACTCTTATTAATAATATGGTAATTGGTGTTTCACAAAGATTTGAGCGTACGTTACAACTTCAAGGTGTTGGTTATCGTGCTCAAATACTAAATAAAAATTTAGTTTTGAATTTAGGCTATAGTCATCCTATTTCGATATCAATACCTGAAGGTATTGAGATTACAGTAGAAAAAAATGTTGTGCTAATTATTAGAGGGTTTGATAAAGAACTCGTTGGCCAATTAGCTGCAACGATAAGAAGTAAACGGCCACCTGAACCATATAAAGGTAAAGGTATATTATATAAAGGTGAAATTATTAAACGTAAAGTAGGGAAATCAGGAAAATAATAAATTATGGGAAAAAGAGAAATTAAAGGTAATAACGTTAAACCAAGATTAGCTATTTATCGTTCAAATAATCATATTTATGCTCAGGTAATTGATGATTCATGTTCAAAAACAATTGTAAGCTGTTCTACCTTAGAAGTAGAGGTTAAGGCAAAATGTGAAAAAACATCAAATAAAATGGCTTCAAAAATTGTAGGCGAGATAATTGGAACAAGATTACTTAAGGAAAATATTAATGAAATTATATTTGATAGAGGTAAAAAACCTTATCATGGAAGAATAAAAGAACTCGCAGAAGGAGCTAGATTAGTTGGGTTAAGGTTTTAACAATTTTAGATTTTGCGTATACATTTATTAAGTCTTTAAGTATATTTATGATTAATCCAAATAAAAAAATTCGTTGGGAACAACGAGTAGTGAAAGTTTCTAGAGTTTCTAAAGTAGTTAAAGGTGGGAAAAAAATCAGTTTTAGGGCAACAGTAGTTATAGGTGATATGGAAGAAAAAGTTGGAGTTGGGGTTGGTAAGGCTAAAGAAGTAAGTATAGCAATAAAAAAAGCAGAAACTGATGCTAAGAAAAACATAATAACTATACCTATAGCTCAGGGAAAAACAATTCCTCATTCTATGGTGGGAATTGCCGGAGGCTCAAAAGTTTTCATTCGCCCAGCAGTTGCAGGGACAGGAGTAATTGCAGGTGGTTCAGTAAGAATTGTTTTAGAATTAGCAGGAATTAAAAATATTTTATCAAAACAATTGGGTTCCAATAATCATTTAAATAATGCTCGTGCAACAATAATTGCATTAAAAGGTTTAAATACAATTGATCAGGTAATGCAAAAACGCCAGATATCTTTAGAACAATTATTAGGGAAATAGCTTCAAAGTTAAATCTAACCTTAGAAAAATATTTATTAATACAATAAAAATATCTATCTATTTAATTTTTTTCATGAATTTACAATCAAGAAGTAAAAATAACCCTTCTTTACGACAACGTTTTTTTTTAACGATTAGTTTGCTTACTTTAGTTCGAATTGGTAGCTTTATACCTCTCCCTTATATAGATATTAAAACTTTTTCTCCTTTATTAGAATCGAATAATTCAACAACAGCGGTTGCTACAATTTTGAATAGTTTTTCCGGTGGTGGTAATGCTTCTTTTAGTATTTTAAGTCTCGGTATTTTACCAAATATAAATGCTTCCATTATAATTCAACTTTTAACTACTATTAATCCAACTCTATTAAAATTGCAAAAAGAAGAAGGGGAATATGGTCGACGTAAGCTTACTGATTACACAAGGTATTTAACCTTTTTTTGCGCAATTGTCGAAAGTGTTGTGACAACCTATAGTTTTAGATCTTTAATTTTTAATTGGAATACTTTAGTATTAATTCAAATTAGTTTATCTCTAATAGCTGGGTCAATGATTATATTATGGTTCAGCGAATTAATTACTAAATATGGGATTGGTAATGGTTCATCAATCTTAATTTGTTTTAATATTGTTTCAAATTTCCCTGATCAACTTAAAGCTATGGTTACAGCTTTATCTGGTCAAAATATTCTAATTAGTTTTTTTATTGGTGGCATATTCTTATTGACTACTATTGGATGTATTTATATAAATGAAGCAGTAGTAAAAATTCCATTAGTTTCTGCAAGTCAATTATTACGAAATGTAAATAAATTTTCATTATGGAACAATAGTAATTTACCTCTTCGAGTTAACCAAGCAGGAGTAATGCCTTTGGTTTTTACATCTTCGGTTATGGTTATTATAACTTCTGTTACGAAATTAGTTTATGGACAGTTAATTAATTTAGAATTCTTTTCATTTTTAAATTATATTTCTACCAATTTAACAGTTATAACTGGAAAAACATTTTACTGGTCTTTATATGGGTTATTAGTTTTTTTTTTTACATCATTTTATTCAACAATACTCTTAGACCCAAAAGATATGACAGAACAATTCCGTAAAAATTCTGTTACTATAAAAGGAATTACACCTGGAAAAGCAACTAGAAGTTATCTTTCTATCACTATTAAAAGATTAACCATTATAAATGCTATTTTTCTTATTGTTGTTCTTATTTTACTTAACGGTTTAGAATACTTATTACCAATAAGTAATTTAAATTTACGTGGTTTTGGCTTAACATCTCAACTTATTTTAGTTAATGTTTTAGTCGATACTTTTAGAAAAGTTCAAAATTTATTAAATACCGAAGATATATTTTAAATTTTTAAAAATAAATACTAGTTTAAATAATTTTATTATATAAAAAAATATGAAAGTTAGAGCTTCTGTAAAAAAAATGTGTGATAAATGTAGAATTATACGTCGTCACGGTCGAGTACAAGTAATTTGTAGCAATCTTAAACATAAACAAAGACAAGGTTAAATTAAAAAAGAAAATGGAGAGAAAATATGGTTCGATTTCTTGGACGGGATTTAGCAAATAATAAAAAAATTAAATATGCTTTAACTGCAATTTATGGAGTAGGTTTATCAAGAGCAAAAGAAATTTTAGATCTTGCAGGATTAAATAATGCCGATGATACAGGTATAAGAACTAAGGATCTATCTGATGAAGATATTAGTAACTTACGAAAAGTGCTAGAAAAAAATTATCGACTTGAAGGAGATTTAGTTCGTTTAACAAATCTAAATATAAAACGTTTAATGGAGAATGGATCTATTAAGGGTCGACGCCATCGCGCTGGATTACCAGTTCGTGGTCAAAGAACTAGAACTAATGCTAGAACTAGAAGAGGAGGAAAAAAAACAGTTGCAGGTAAAAAAAAATAAAAGTTATTTAAAAAATTTATTCTAAGATTGGGAAAGATAAAAATGAAAAAAAAAATTAAACGAACGATTGTTACTGGAACAATGCATGTGCATGCTACTTTTAATAATACAATCGTGACAGTAAGCGACTTAAATGGAAATGCACTATCCTGGGCTTCAGCTGGAACCGTAAATTTTAAGGGATCCAGAAAAGGTACTCCGTTTGCTTCCCAAAAAGCAGCGGAGAAAGCAACTTTAGCTGCTAGAGATGAATATGGACTTAAACGTGTGGAAGTTGTTGTGAAAGGTTCAGGTCCTGGGAGAGAACCTGCCATTAGAGCTGTTTATCAAAAAGGAATAAGGATTGTTTCTATAAAAGATAACACATTTATCCCTTATAATGGTTGTCGTCCTCCTAAGCGTCGACGTGTATAAAAAAAAGAATCATATATTTTTAAGCAATTGAATACTGCAATACAATTAAAATTCTTTTCAAAAATCTTGAGTTACAAGCGATAAATTTAATTTTACAAATAAAGTAACGATTTTAATACAAAATTATTTAATTAAATGAAAATATATAGAATGGAGGATAAGAAAAGATGCAGATAAATAGTAAATGTAAGTGGGTTGACTTAGATTTATTAAATCCTAATGAATTTTATGGACATTTTGTTTTTACTTCACTAGAAAAGGGAGAAGGTACTACAATTGGTAATATGTTAAGACGTACTTTGCTATCAAATTTATATGGGTCTAGAATTGTAGGTGTTCGACTTCCAGGTATAAATAATGAATTCACTCCTTTAGAGGGAGTCCGCGAAGATGTTCTTGAAATAATATTAAATTTAAAAGAAATTATTATATTAAATGAAGATCGAACAGGTCAATCTTGTTATGGGCGTTTAAAGGCCTATGGACCGGGTATAATAACAGCTGGGTCGTTAATATTACCTAATAATGTTAAAATAGTAAACCCAAACAGTCATTTATTAACGATTTCGGATGATTCATTAATTGAATTAGAAGTAAAAATAGAATTTGGTAAATCCTATGTCTTAGCTAAAGAACAAAAATTAGAAGGGGCAGTAGGTTTTATTCCCATTGACTCAAATTTCGCACCAGTTTTAAAAGTAAATTGGTATATTAAACCTTTACCTCAAGACATCGAAAATAATAATGAAGAACTTCACTTAGAAATTTTTACAAATGGAACTTTATCACCGCATCAAGCACTTATCCAAGCAAGAAATATAATAGGGTATATGCTATCACCAATTAAGAATATGGAAGTTCCATATTTTAATTTTGTAAAGCAACATAAAAAAGATTTAGAAGGAAAAAAAGAATTAATATTAGAACAAAATAAAATATTAAACCAACGTAAAAAAGAATTACTTACAAGTAAAAAAAGTATATCGTTAGAACGCAAAGAAGAATTAGCTAGTAAAAATACTCAGGTGAATTCTATAAATAAAAAAAAAAGACTGACAAAAAAAAGTTTAAATTCTGAACCTATAGGCGATAAAGCAATATTAATAAAGGGAATACCAGCTAAAAAAAATCTTAAAGATAATAAAATTACTACCGCAGAAGAGAGGTTATTACAAAGAGTCGCAGACATGGAAAGTGGATCATTAAAAGGCTTAGGTTTATCAAATCGAATAATTAACGCTTTAAACAAGGTTAATATTAACTTTACTTGGGATTTAATGAAATATCCTTCTCCAAATTTGATAAATATAGAAGGTTTGGGTCCAAAATCAGTAGAAGAAATTAATAATAAACTAGATCTATTCTATGAACCACCTATTAATTAATAATTTATCAAAAATATAAATCTTTATCAATATTCAACTTTATTATATAATTTGATCTTAGTAATATTATTATGAAAGAGACTTTTATTCCGTCCAAACTTGAGTTAAAAAAGCAATGGTATATTATTGATGCAAAAGATAAATGTTTAGGTAGACTAGCAACAGAAGTTGCTAATCTATTAAGAGGTAAAAAAAAAGTTATTTTTACTCCTGCACAGGATGTCGGAGATTGCATAATTATAATAAATGCAGATAAAATTTTTGTAAGCGGAAAAAAGCGAACACAAAAACTATATTTTCGTCATTCTGGTAGGCCTGGTGGAAAAACTATTGAAAAATTTGAAGATTTACAACTTCGTATTCCAGAACGCATTCTTGAAAAGGCTATCAAAGGGATGCTACCTAAAAATCGTTTAGGAAGAAAATTGTTTACAAAATTAAAAATATATAAAGGTCAAGAACATCCGCATATATCGCAAAAGCCTCAAATTATAGAATTATAATAACTAAAATTTATGAAAAGTAACAATCAGATTAATCCTCACCCATACGGTATTGGTAGAAAAAAAGAAGCAACAGCAATCGTTTATTTATTACCTTTTTCGGAATCAATTTCTCAAGTTTATTGCGAAGTAAATGGAAATAAAGCGGAACATTATTTCCAACAAAATTTGCTTTATTTAAGTACTATCCTATCACCTTTAAAAAAACTGAAATTACAAAAAAAATATAAAATTGTTGTGAATGTAAAGGGAGGAGGATTAGCAGGCCAGGCGGATTCAATAAAATTAGCAATTGCAAGAGCCCTTTGTAAAGTGGATAAACTTACTTTTAGACCTATTTTAAAATTTGAAGGATTTTTAAAATGTGATGCACGAGTTAAAGAACGTAAAAAATATGGTCTAAAAAAAGCTAGAAAAGCTTCACAATATTCGAAACGTTAATTAAATTTTTTTTGTGTTTTAGTATATACTTATTATAAATTTGCTCTACATGCCAAAAACAAATATACATCCTGAATGGTTTAATGAAGCAAAAGTCTATTATGATGGTCAATTAATTATGATTGTTGGCTCAACAAAACCTGATTTACATGTTGATATATGGTCAGGTAATCATCCTTTTTATACGGGATCACAACGTATTATCGATACCGAAGGTCGAGTTGAAAGATTTATGAAAAAATATAAGATTGAAAACCCAGTTAGTTGATAAATTCCAAAAATTAATTAATAGATAATATTTTATGCCTACTATACAACAACTTATTAGATTAAAACGTAAAAAAATTCAACCAAGAACAAAATCGCCTGCATTAAAAAGTTGTCCTCAACGACGAGGGGTATGCACAAGGGTGCATACAATTACGCCAAAAAAACCAAATTCCGCAATAAGAAAGGTGGCTAGAGTTAGGTTAACTTCTGGTTTTGAAGTAACAGCATATATACCAGGTATTGGTCATAATTTGCAAGAGCATTCCGTAGTTTTATTGCGTGGTGGAAGGGTAAAAGATTTACCAGGAGTTCGTTATCATATTATTCGAGGAACACTCGATACTATTGGTGTAAAAGATCGACGCCAAGGTCGTTCAAAATATGGTATGAAAAAACCAATAAAATAAATATTAACATATATATATATATCTATTATGTCACGTCGTATAAATAAAAAGAGAAAATTCCCGAATGCTGATCCAATGTATAATAGTTTTTTAGTTAGTTTAATGATGTCAAAGATTTTAAAAAGTGGAAAAAAAACTATAGCACAAAAGATCATATATGAAGCTTTTGATATTATACAACAAAAAACAAATGACTTACCATTAAAAACTTTTGAAAAAGCTGTAAAGAATGTAAGTCCTGCTGTTAAAATAAAAGCGAAACGTGTTGGTGGTTCGACATATCAAGTCCCTATTGAAGTAAAAAAATTTCGAGGGATAAATTTAGGCTTATGCTGGATTATACAATTTGCTAAAGCACGTTCTGGAAAAACAATAGCTATAAAATTAGCAAATGAGATTATAGATGCATCTAAAGGTTCTGGCAACGCAATTCGAAAAAAAGATGAAACTCATCGTATGGCTAGATCTAATAAAGCCTTCGCTCATTTCCGTTCGTAATTATTATATATTAATTAAATATAGAATTTAATTAAACGCCAAAAGTAAAAATAAAAATAAAAAGGAGTATATATTTATGGCTCGTGAAAAATTTGACCGTACAAAGCCACATATTAATATTGGAACAATTGGACATGTAGACCACGGTAAAACGACCTTAACAGCAGCAATTACTGCTGTTTTATCATTATCAGGTAGCGCAAATGCAAAAAAATATGAAGATATTGATGCTGCACCTGAAGAAAGAGCACGTGGTATTACAATTAATACAGCGCACGTAGAATATGAAACAGAGACTCGTCACTACGCTCATGTAGATTGCCCCGGTCACGCAGATTATGTTAAAAACATGATTACTGGGGCTGCACAAATGGATGGCGCAATTTTAGTTGTTTCCGCAGCAGACGGACCAATGCCCCAAACACGTGAGCATCTTTTATTATCAAAACAAGTTGGTGTACCTCATGTTGTTGTCTTTCTAAATAAAGAAGATCAAGTTGATGATCTTGAATTAATAGAATTAGTAGAATTAGAAGTTAGAGATTTACTATCTAATTATGATTTTCCAGGTGATGACATCCCTATAGTTACAGGATCAGCTTTACAAGCGTTAGATGCAATAAATAATGAACCTACGATAAAAAAAGGTGATAATAAATGGGTAGATAAAATTTATAACTTAATGGAATCTGTTGATAGTTACATTCCAACTCCAATAAGAGATGTTGAAAAAACATTTCTAATGGCAATTGAAGATGTTTTTTCAATTACTGGTCGTGGTACGGTAGCTACAGGTAAAATAGATCGAGGAGTTGTAAAAGTTGGTGAAACTGTAGAATTAGTTGGATTAGGTGAGACTAAATCAACAACAGTGACAGGCGTTGAAATGTTCCAAAAAACATTAGATGAAGGTGTGGCTGGTGATAATGTTGGTATTTTATTACGTGGATTACAGAAAACTGAAATCGAACGTGGAATGGTTTTATCAAAGCCTGGAACAATAACACCTCATAATACTTTTGAATCAGAGGTTTATATTTTGACAAAAGAAGAGGGTGGCCGTCATACACCTTTCTTTATTGGATATAGACCTCAATTTTATGTTCGAACAACGGATGTTACTGGTCAAATTATACGTTTTACTGCCGATGATGGTTCTAAATCAGTAATGGTTATGCCAGGTGATCGGGTTAAAATGACAGCCGGATTAATTTCTTTAATTGCAATTGAAGAAGGCATGCGATTTGCTATTCGCGAAGGTGGTAGAACTATTGGTGCTGGTGTTGTTTCAAAAATTCTTAACTAAATATCAATTTTATGGCAAAAGAAAAAATACGAATTATTTTACAGTCTTTTAATCATTTAATTTTAAAAGAATCCTGTAAAAAATTATTAGATGTATTAGCTAGTGAAAAATCGATTTTAGATATATCAGGTCCAATTTCACTACCGACAAAAAAAAGATCATATTGTGTATTACGTTCACCACATGTAAATAAAGATTCTCGTGAACAATTTGAAATTAGACGTTATAAAAAAATTATTGATATTCAATCTAACTCAAAAGAAATAGTAAATGCCTTATTAATCTTAGATCTTTCCCCAGGTGTATCAACTGAATTATTTAGTTATAAGTAATTTTTGCTAGCATAGTGACTACTTCTTTCTAATTTAAAATTTGATACATTTGTTCCACTATAATTAACTTTTATAAATCTTACTAATGCCGGATAATTTGAACCACCTTGTTCAATCATAACAACTGTACCAACATCATTATACCAATACGATTCTTTTCTTAAAATACGTACTTTTGCTCCTTTTTCTATCATAATATTCTTTTGGTATTATCTTAATTAATAGTTATAAATTATATTATAATTTACCTTTTAATAATTTTACAGAAAACTTTTATATTTTGTTTTTCATATTATTATATGTTATTAATAATTTAATAATAACATTAAGGATAATTACTTATGAAAAATGAAACCCCAAGAATTTTTTATACACTTTTAATTGGGTTAGCTTTTATTTCAGGGTTTGTTTATTTTAACTGGGATAACTTTATAGATCTAACTAATAACTCAAGAAATTTTTTAGAGAGTCATCCAGGACAAATGATCCCTTTTGATAAATTTTTAAATTATATTGAAAATGGTGATATTAAAAAAGTTGATTTATATGAAAATGGAGAAATTGTTGTCTTTGATCTATTTAGTTCAGCAACAAAAAAATTACAACATGTTGGTGTAAAAATCCCTATTCGTAATTCCTCTTTAATTTTAAAATTAAGAGAATATAGAATCGATTTTACAGCATACCCAGCTGTAAGCTTTGATTCGGCTTGGTCAATTGTAAGTGTTCTTCTAATTCCAGTTTTACTTGTAGTTGTCTATCAATTGTTCTTTTCCGAAGGTAGTAATTACGACTTTTTCGGAAACCTACGCAAAGCGCGTGCAAAAATTCAATTAGATGCTAATACTGGCGTTTCGTTTAATGATGTTGCTGGTATTGATGAAGCAAAACAAGAATTCGAAGAATTTGTCTCTTTCTTAAAAATGCCACAATTATTTACAGCTGTTGGGGCTAATCCACCGAAAGGTGTTATAATAGTTGGACCACCTGGAACAGGAAAGACTTTATTAGCAAAAGCAATTGCGGGAGAAGCAGGTGTACCATTTATTAGTATTTCTGGTTCAGAATTTGTAGAAATGTTTGTTGGGATAGGTGCCTCTAGGGTTCGGGATTTATTTGAAACGGCTGAGCGAAACTCACCTTGTATACTATTCATTGATGAAATCGATGCAATTGGTCGACAAAGAGGGACTGGAGTTGGAGGAACTAATGATGAACGTGAACAAACTTTAAATCAGATTTTAACAGAGATGGATGGTTTTAAACCGACAAGTGGTATAATTGTAATTGCAGCAACAAATAGAGCTGATGTTTTAGATTCTGCTTTATTACGCCCGGGGCGATTTGATAGACAAATAACAGTTTATTTACCTGATATTTATGGTCGCATAGAAATCTTAAAAGTTCATAGTAGAGATAAAAATATAGATTCAAAAACTTCACTAAAATTTATTGCGCAGCGTACGGCTGGGTTTTCAGGTGCAGATTTAGCAAACATACTTAATGAAGCAGCAATTTTAACAGCTCGTGCTAATTTAGAAACTATAACTATTAAACAAATCTATACAGCAATTGAAAGAATAATTGCTGGGTTAGAAGGAGTTCTTTTAAATGATTCTAGGAATAAAAGATTAGTAGCTTATCATGAAGTAGGTCATGCTTTAGCTGGTACTTTATTAAAAAATCATGACGACGTACAAAAAGTCACATTAATTCCACGTGGAAGAGCTCAAGGTTTAACTTGGTTTACCCCTGATGAACAACCTCTTATGACAAGAGGTCAATTATCTTCTAGATTAATAGGTACACTTGGAGGACGAGCAGCTGAGAAGGTCATTTTTGGTAAAATGGAAATTACTAGTGGTGCAAGTAATGACTTTTTTAAAGTAAATTCTTTAGCAAGACAAATGGTTACAAGATTTGGCATGTCGAGTTTAACGCCTATGGCAATGGATTTACCTAAGCCTAGTATATTTTTTGGTCGACGTTTACAAACTCGACCTGATTGTTTCCTTGATGTAGCAGATCAGATCGATATGCAAATTATAGAAATTGTTGAAGATGGCTTTGATAAAGCTTGTACTATTTTAGAAAGAAATCGTTTATTATTAGATCAACTAGCGACTCTATTAACACAAGTTGAAACTATTGATGGAAAGGAATTTGAACAATTTGTAAGTAGTTATACAGGCTTACCAAAGCAAACTAAATTGGAACCTTTATCAGTATAATTAATTGTACATATTAATCATAATTTAATTAATTTTAAATAAATTAGATTATGATTAATACGTAAAGTTAACAATTTTAATTACCTAAACTTTGCCAATCAACATCAACATCATTTAAAATTAAAGAAGAATTATATATTTGTAAAATAATTAACAGAAAAACTAAGAATAATAGCATCGCTATACCCATAAGTAATGTTGTAGCCCAACCTGGTGCTACTTTACCGTATTCAGAATTTAAAGGTCTTAAAATATCACCTAATTTTGTTTTAAAAGCCATAATTTAATTTAATTAATTTAAGTTAATTAGTAACAATTTCTTGTCAGTATAATAATTTAATAACAAACTAAAACTATGGGAAAAGCTCTAATTTTATTAATTTTTGTTTCTAGCTTTTTAATAGGAATGACAACTTATTCAACCTATAAAGCATTTCAATCAGGGTCTAATAATTTATTAAGAGACCCCTTTGAAGAACATGAAGATTAACACCTATAAAACTCTTCCTAAAATTTAATTAAAGAATTAAAGAAAACTCTTAATTATCCTTTTAGAATTTTAGGTGGATCACGGAAGAAAACAGCAAAAAAGAGAACCATTAATGTTCCGATCAATAAAGTTGAATACACTAATGCTGGTTGTGAAAGTTGTGAAAAGTCTATGGCCATATTTTTTCCTTTTAATTAATTAAAATTATAAATTAAACTGCACCCTGTTTACGAGTTGTTTCATCACCTAATTTTTGGAATGCACCAAATTCTACTTGCTCTGTAACTTCTGATCCAATACCAGTAAATACATCACGGAATATAGTACGTGAACCATGCCATAAATGACCTAAGAAGAATAGTAATGCTAAATTTAAATGACCAAATGTGTACCAACCACGTGGGCTACTTCTAAATACACCATCTGATTCTAAACTTGTTCTATCAAATTCAAAAACTTCACCAAGTTGTGCTTTACGAGCAAATTTTTTCACAGTTGGTGCATCTTTAAATGATTGACCATTTAATTTACCACCATAAAAACTAACATTAACACCAACCTGTTCAATACTATATTTAGATTCTGCACGTCTAAATGGTATGTCTGCACGAATAATACCATCTTTATCAATTAAAATTACAGGGAATGTTTCAAAGAATGCAGGCATACGACGAACAGCTAATTCTCGACCTTCACGGTCTCTAAAAATTGGATGACCTAACCAAGCTTCAGCTATACCATCACCTTTATTCATAGGACCAGATCTAAATAAACCTCCTTTTGCAGGATTATTACCGATGTAATCATAAAAAGCTAATTTGTCAGGAAGACTTGACCAAGCTTCACTTTCTGATAAACCTTCATTTAAAGAAACTTCAACACGACGCTCAATTTCTTGTTGGAAATATCCACTATCCCACTGATATCTTGTTGGACCAAATAATTCTATTGGAGTTGTTGCAGAACCATACCACATAGTACCTGAAGTAATAAAAGCTGCAAAGAAGACTGCTGCAATACTACTAGATAACACAGTTTCAATATTACCCATTCTCAACGCACGATATAAACGTTGAGGAGGACGTAATGTTAAGTGGAAACCACCAGCTAAAACACCAAAGCTTCCAGCTGCCATATGGTGTGCTGCAATTCCTCCAGGGTTAAAAGGATTAAAACCATTTGGACCCCATGAAGGTGCTACCGGTTGAACTTGTCCTGTTAATCCATATGCATCAGAAACCCAAATACCTGGGCCAAAGAACCCAGTTACATGAAATGCACCGAATGCAAAACATAATAATCCTGATAAAAATAAATGAATACCAAAAATTTTTGGTAAATCTAAAGAAGGTTCACCTGTTCTTGGATCACGGAATAATTCAAGATCCCAATAAACCCAATGCCAAACAGCAGCTAGGAAACAAAGACCTGATAAGATGATATGAGTATATGCTACTCCTTCATAACACCATAAACTTGCAATAGGTTCAGTTTTTTCTCCAGCTATATCCCAACCAGTCCAAGAGTCAGAAACACCTAATCTAGTCATAAAAGGCATAACAAACATACCTTGACGCCACATTGGGTTTAAAATTGGGTCTGAAAAATCAAATATAGATAATTCATATAATGCCATTGATCCAGCCCATCCGGCAACTAATCCTGTATGCATTAAATGAACTGCAATTAGTCTACCTGGGTCATTAAGAACTACAGTATGAACACGATACCATGGTAATGCCATTTATTAGAAACTCCTCTTAATTTAAGTGAACATCTTTTTGACTTTCTTACTATAATATTTATTTTATATAAAATATAAATAAAAATGAAAAATTTGACAAATTAAGTAACTATGTATAGAATATACAGTAGTTATTATTTAGATTAAAATAAATTTTACTTGTAATATTATATCGTTTTTATATCAAAATTAAATCTATGCCTACCTTTAAAATCCATATTGTAAATGATGAGCACAAACATGATAGAGTTTTCGATTGTAATGATGATCAATATATTTTAGAAGCAGCTGAAGAATCAGATGAAGCGGCAAATGAAGAAAATCCATTAGGACTTCCATATTCTTGCCGTGCTGGAGCTTGTTCATCATGCACAGGAAAATTACTAAAAGGAAAAGTAGATCAAGAAGAACAATCATTTTTAGAAGATGATAAACTTGAGGAAGGCTTTATATTAACTTGTGTAGCTTATCCTAGAGCTGATTGTAAAATCGCATCTCATGCAGAAGAGGATATATTCTAATAACACCGATTACTAATTATATTTATATAAAATAATTATATTGGTTATAGATTTTTAAAACTATTTTAAGATTTAAAAACCTATAACCAATATAATTATTTTAAAGTTACAATGGCACCTGCTTCTTCTAAAGATTTTTTAGCTTCTTCTGCTGCCGCTTTAGTTAATCCTTCTTTAATTACCTTTGGTGTGTTTTCAACTACCTCTTTAGCTTCTTTTAAACCCAATTCTGTAACAGCTCTAACTACTTTTAAAATTGGTATTTTTTTATCTTTTGGTACCTCATCTAAACTTACATCAAATTCTGTTTTTTCTTCTTCACCACCACCACCATCAGTATCTGAAGAATTAGTATTCATCATCATGACACCTCCACCGGTAGAAGCGTCAACATTAAAAGTTTCTTCAATAGATTTAACTAATTCAGCAGCTTCTAGTAACGTTAATGTTTTTAATTCTTCAATTAAAGTTGAAATTTTTTCAGTCATATATATATATTTTTTTTATTTTTTAATGCGTTTGTCAAAGAATAATTTTTAAAATTTAATTATAAAATCTATACTTTTAAATTTGATATATCTAATTGTATAGAAGGTCCCATTGTACTACAAATATGAAAAGTTTTAAAATAACGGCCTTTAACACCTGGAGGTTTATTATTTTCAATGGAATTATAAACTGCTAATAAATTTTCTAATAAATCAGTGTCCTCAAAATTACTTTTCCCAATCAATAAATGAACAATACCTGTTTTATCAGCTCTATATTCTAATTTACCTTTTTTAAATTCTTCCAAAGTTAATTTCACATCTGTTGTTACGGTACCAGCTTTTGGTGATGGCATTAATCCTTTTGGGCCTAATATCCGCCCTAATTTAGCTAATTTTGGCATCATATCTGGTGTTGAGATTAAGATATCAAAATTTAGCTCACCTTTCGTTATTGTTTCTATTAAATCATCAGCACCAATTATATCAGCTAACTCTTTGTATTCTGGTTTAATAGCTTCTAGGGGCATTAATACAGCTACACGCTTTGTTTTACCAGTTCCTTTAGGTAAAATTAATGTACTTCGTAACTGTTGATCACTATATTTAGGATCAATTGATAATGATATATGAGCTTCAATAGACTCTATAAACTTAGCATTTGCAGTTTCTTTTATAAGACGAATGGCTTCATTTTGATCATATAAGCGTTTTTCGATTTTTTGTTGATTACTTTTTGTTCGCTTATTTAATTTCCTCATTGTTTTTTCGATCCATTATTTAAATAATTTAAAATATTAATCCGTTATTGTGATTCCCATGTTTTTTGCAGTTCCTGCAATAATTTTAAAAGCGCTATCTAAATTTTTTGTATTTAAATCTGGTAGTTTTGTTTCAGCAATTTTTTTTATATCTTCTTTTGTGACTGATCCAACTATTTGCTTATTTGGTTCAGCAGCACCTTTTTTTATATTCGTAGCTTTAATTAATAAAACCGAAGCAGGAGGAGTTTTCAGTATAAAAGTATAAGATCTATCTTCGTATACAGATATTTCTACTGGAATAATCAAACCACCTTGATCAGCTGTCCTTGCATTATATTCTTTACAAAACGCTGCTATATTAACACCATGTTGACTTAAAGCTGGACCTACTGGGGGGGCTGGTACAGCTTTACCTGCTGCTAAAGCTAGTTTTATTATACTAGTTACTTTTTTTGCCATAATTTTTTTTTATTTAATTTTGAATTAATTAATTTTAAAATTTATAAAATTTTAATAAATTTCTAGTTTAAATTGAGACATCCACTTTTAAATAATATTAAATTTTCTGAATAAATTTTCCACGCGTCCTGAAGGACTTGAACCCTCGACACTAGGTTTTGGAGACCTATGTTCTACCAACTGAACTAAGGACGCTATTTTAGACTATATTAAGATAGTCCTTGTAATATAGAGAATAAACTAATATTAGTTTTTAAGTCAAATTAGGTAATAATGTTTTATTATTATATATATAAATTTATAAAATCGAATAATTAGTACTTGGTAAATTAAAATTTAATATAAGTATTACACTTTATAGATTAAAAAACCTAAGAAATTTGGGGTCAAATCTTAATTTTGTCTCTCCAATTGGGCCATTACGATGTTTAGCTATAATAACTTCAATCATGTTTTTTTCACAACTATCTTTATTATAATAATCATCTCTATATAGCATAACAACAACATCAGCATCTTGCTCAATAGAATTATGAATTATTAAATGATTCGTTAAATAATTTGAATAAGTGGAAATTTGCAAATCATAAACTACAGCTAAGTTTTCGTACTTTATTTTATTTACTTTATCCCATGTTATATTATATTTATTAAGATTATTACGTGAATTGAAACATAATAATAATTTTGCACTAATAAAGTTATTTAAACTTAATTGATCAATTTTTTTCCAACCCTTATTGGTTAATATCTTGTGATTACTAGTAATAAATGATGACCATCCTAAATTAGTTTCTAACTTATAGATAGGCTTCTGACCTGTAACTTTAATATCAAAGATTTTTTGTTTAGAAACCTGGGTTCCCGTCCAACAAAAAATATAAGTATTTTTTATCTCAATTCTTGACGGAAAATGTTTTCGATATAAAAAATGGATACAACCACTTTCTCTTAAATCTGCTAAGATTGGTCTTTTATTTACTCGGCTTTCTACATTTCTACTAAGTTGAGATAATACAATAATGGGTATATCTAAATCACGCGCTAATTTTTTTAAAGATCTCGTAATTTTAGAAAGTTCTTGAACACGATTCACATTTTGATCTATAATCTCTAATAATTGTAAGTAATCAATTACTATCAAATTTACTTTTTTTGGAGACTCTAAATTAATATTTTTTATTTTTAATTTAATTTCACCTACTGATACATTGGGACTATCATCGATAAAAAGCTTTAATTTTGATAATTTATTAATCTTAGTATTTATTCGAACCCATTCTGTCTCTTTAATTCTTGATGACCTTAATCTTGTATTTGTTATTTCAACTTCAGATGCTAATAATCTATATAATAGTTGTTGACGAGTCATTTCTAAACTAAAAAAAACAACGACTTTATCATGATTATATGCAATATTTTTTGCTAAATTAAACGCAAAGGCCGTTTTTCCCATTGAAGGGCGACCGGCAATAATAATGAGATCAGAATTTTGGAATCCTTGTGTTATTATATCAAATTCTAGAAAACCTGTTTTTAAACCAGGTAACTTTGGTACTTTCAAACCGTCTTCAATTTCTCTAACAATTTGTTGTAATCCTTGTTCTACACTGATTAAATGTTTATTTGATTTACTTTCTGATAAAAGAAAAAAATTTTGTTCAATTTTGGTGAAAATAGTTTCTAAAGGGATTTCTGTTAAATACCCAGACTCAATTATTTCTTCTCCAAGCCTTATTAATGATCTTCGTAGATATTTTTCATAGATTAATGCTATATACTCATCTAGATTACTTAATTTATTTATTTGGTTTAAAAGGCTTAGAAGAACATTTGCTCCTCCTATTTTTAATAAAAATCCATGATCTTGAACCCATGTAATAAGGTTTATATAATCAATTGTTTTACCTTCAGCATAAAGGATTAATAAGGCCTTATAAATAATTTGATGAGTTTCCAAATAGAAAGCTTCAATAGGTAATTTTTCACTAACCACTAAAATGGCTTCCGGTATTGTTAAAATACTTCCTAGAACTAGTTTTTCAGCTAGCAAATTATATGGAAGTATTGTTTTTAAATCCGATAATTCTGACTTACTCAT